ATATTTGGGTGGATTTATTCAATGTCTAGGGAGCGTAAGAAAATTTTAAATTGGTTTGGATTCAATAGGGGGGGAGAAGTCAAAAGTATCATGCTAGTACTGATAGCACAAAATTTGTTATGAGAAAGAGTGGGGTGTGTAATGTCAAATGAAGCTAGTTCTGTGGCGTTGAGTTTTTGTTTTTGGGGTTTGGCAAAAATGAGCCTTAACGGATTAGCAATGGGGGGTAGGGGGGTTTGCTGATATAATCATAGCATGTGTTTGTGTATGTGCGTATGCGTGTATGCGTATGCGTGTATGCGTGTATGCGTATGCGTGTATGCGTATGCGTGTATGCGTATGCGTGTATGCGTATGCGTGTATGCGTATGCGTGTATGCGTATGCGTGTATGCGTATGCGTGTATGCGTATGCGTGTATGCGTATGCGTGTATGCGTATGCGTGTATGCGTATGCGTGTATGCGTATGCGTGTATGCGTATGCGTGTATGCGTATGCGTGTATGCGTATGCGTGTATGCGTATGCGTGAATGTCCTTAAAGCATGAATTAATATACCCCACGAATGAACTTGTATGTAAGACTTAGTTGAATGAACTTACTAGACTTATGTCCTTGCAGCATGGACTGAAATGACCTTATTGATCTATTATGGGGGTGGAGGAGGTACACGTTGGGTTCGGCTACAATAAATGGTCTGGGCGCAGGCCGGGAGGCCGATGGTGAGTCCAAGCATACCCGGAAATTAAAAAATACCAGAGGCATGACAGCACAGTTATGTTAGGCATGGGCTGATTAGTAATTAATCCATCGAGATGTCTTATTTAAGGGGAAAGTGTGGGCGATCTTAGTTTTATGGCCCTGAGGTAAGAACCAGATGCCAGGTATAGTTTCACGTTAGTCACCCCCAAGTTTAATGGGCCCGGAGCGAGAAGAGGGATACCTGTCTAGCGGGTTGTTGGTTTCACGCGGCATGGTAGTTAAGCGAGTTGACTAATGGAGGTGATATGCATGAGCTCGAGAAATGATTTGACTTGAATGTGCTATGTACGATTATGGATTTAATGTACTATGTACGATAAATAATGTTATGTACTTGCTTATAAGCATGGGGCTAATAATTTAATGTACGATTATACATATATATGTACTTTATGTATAGTAAAGCATGTATGTACTATATCATTATTAATGGGGGATATCACAATATGCACGAAGTACATAGTTTGGGAAAAAATAACTTTTTAAAATTTAATGCTGACATAGTTGTTAAGAAAATTGGATAATGACAAATAGGAGTATTCAAGGGGTAGTTTAATTAGAATTTCAGCTTTGGGTGCTGAGGGTGAAGATATAAGAGCTTCTTCCTTGAGTGTGTCCTAGGGGATTAGGTTTCCCATTTTCGGTTTACAAGACCGGAGTAATTGAGTTATACTACTGGGACTTAGTCTTCATTTGAGTAATTTATTTTCGAGAAGGTTTGTTAGTGGCATAAAAATAAGGATAGTTGAGAAGTATATAATTGATGCTAGTTGTCCAATGATAATGAATGGGTTTTCTACTGGTTGTCCTCCGATTCATGTGAGTACTATTAGGTTAGCTACTAGGGTTCAGAATAGGCATTGACTTAGTGGTCGGAATATTATGCTTCGTTGCTTAGCTATGTTGAGGAAAGGTATTAGTGCTAAGATTAGGATGGAGGAAATTAGGGCTAGTACTCCGCCTAGTTTATTGGGGATTGATCGTAGGATTGCGTATGCGAATAGGAAATATCATTCAGGTTTGATGTGGGGTGGGGTGTTTAAGGGGTTAGCTGGTGTGTAATTATCGGGGTCTCCTAAAAGGTCAGGTGAGAATAGAACTAGAGTTGATAGGATGGTTAGGAGAGCAATTACTCCTAGAATGTCTTTTAATGTGTAGTAGGGGTGAAATGGGATTTTGTCAGAGTCTGATGTTATTCCGGATGGGTTGTTTGATCCTGATTCGTGTAGGAAAAGTAGGTGAATTGCAGTTAATGCTGTGATGATGAATGGAAGGATGAAGTGAAAGGCGAAGAATCGTGTGAGGGTTGCTTTATCTACTGAGAATCCCCCTCAGATTCATTCTACTAGGTTAGTTCCGATGTAAGGGATTGCTGATAGTAGGTTGGTAATTACAGTGGCCCCTCAGAATGATATTTGTCCTCATGGGAGGACATACCCTATGAATGCTGTGGCTATTACTGTGAATAGTAGTAAGATTCCAATATTTCAGGTTTCTAGGAAAGTAAAGGATCCATAGTAAATTCCGCGGCCGATGTGGATGAATAAGCATATGAAGAATATTGATGCTCCGTTGGCATGAAGGTAGCGGATTATTCAGCCATAGTTTACGTCTCGGCAGATGTGGGTTACTGAGGAGAATGCTGTGGTTGTATCTGGGGTATAATGTATGGCTAGGAATAGTCCTGTTATGATTTGAACTACAAGGCATAGTCCTAGTAGTGAGCCGAAGTTTCATCATGATGAGATGTTTGATGGTGTTGGTAGATCAATGAAAGAGTGATTGATGATTTTTGTAAGGGGGTGGGTTTTTCGAATGTTTGTCATTGTGTTCTTATAGTTGAATTACAACGGTGGTTTTTCATGTCATTGGTCGTGGTTAGTTTCCACGTGAGAATAATGATATATTTAGTGTCTCTGTTGAGTGTACTTTTTGTTTTAGGTTTTGTGGGGTTTTCTTCAAAGCCTTCACCTATTTACGGGGGTCTCGGGTTAATTATTAGTGGTGGGGTTGGTTGTGGAGTTGTAATGGGTTTTGGGGGGTCTTTTATAGGATTGATAGTGTTTTTGGTATATTTAGGTGGGATGTTGGTAGTGTTTGGTTATACTACGGCTATAGCTACTGAAGAGTATCCCGAGTCCTGGGGCTCAAGTGTTTCTATTTGGGGGGCTTTGTTGTTGGGTGTGGTGGTGGAAGTGGTTATGGTTTTATTGTCTGGGGATTATTGTGTTGGGGTTGAAGTGGTGATAAATTTTGATGGAATAGGGGATTGGGAGATGTATGATGTTGGGGGAATTGGGCCTTTTCGTGTACAATCTGCTGGTACTGGTGCTTTGTACAGTTATGGTAATTGGTTCTTGGTAATGGCTGGGTGATCGTTGTTTGTTAGTATTTTTATTATTATTGAGATTACTCGTGGGAACTAGATTATTAAGGTGAAAATAATTAGGATTGTTGTTAGTAGGGACAAGAAGTAGAGTTTAATTAGGCCTTTTTGGTTAGAGATTGTTTTTGAGGCTAATAGGTTTATTTGTGTTAGGTTTTTTGGTATAGATTTTTCTAGTCAGATTAAGTCTAGTAGGGTAGATGATATGTTTTGGCTAGATTTTAGGTTTGTATTTGGCAGTAAACGGTGTAATGTTGTTGGGAAGAATCCTAGTGAGTTTGAAAAAATGTAGGGTTTTTGGGTGTGTGGAAATTTTAGGTTGGTGGCAATTAGGTTAATTTCTATTGCTATGGAAAATCCTAGGATTGTCACTGTTATTGCAGTTATTTTGAGGTATAGAGGTATAGTTATTTGGGGGATAGAGGATGTGGGGATGTTGTTTGAGATTAGGTAGCCGGCGAAGATGCTGCCAATTGCAAGGCGTTTAATTGGGTTAGTAAGTTGAGGGTTGTTTTCGTTGAAAAGGGAGGTTGAAGGAAAACGTGGTTGGCCTATTAGTGCAAAGAAGATAATGCGCGTGCTGTATACTGCTGTAAGGGAGGTGGCAATTAGAGTTATTAGTAGGGCTCAGGCGTTGGTGCTAGACGTGTTTGCTGTTTCAATGATAAGGTCTTTAGAGTAAAATCCTGTTAGGAAAGGGACTCCGGTAAGGGCTAGACTGCCGATTGTTAATGAGGATGAGGTGAAAGGTAGGGTTTTGAATAAGCCCCCTATTTTTCGAATGTCTTGTTCATCATTTAGGTTGTGGATGATAGAGCCAGAACATATAAATAGTATAGCTTTGAAGAAAGCATGGGTGCAGATATGAAGGAAAGCTAGATGGGGTTGGTTGATTCCGATAGTTACTATTATTAGTCCTAGTTGGCTTGAGGTGGAGAATGCCACAATTTTTTTGATATCGTTTTGTGTTAAGGCACATATGGCTGTAAATAGAGTTGTGATAGCGCCTAGACATAGTGTTAGAGTTTGTATTGTTTTGTTATTTTCTATCAAGGGGTAGAATCGAATTAGTAGGAATACGCCTGCTACAACTATTGTACTGGAGTGGAGTAGGGCTGATACGGGGGTGGGGCCTTCTATTGCTGATGGAAGTCATGGGTGTAGTCCAAATTGGGCGGATTTACCCGTAGCTGCTAGTAAGAGGCCTATTAGTGGAAGTGTGTTGGTGTTAGGGTAGAGTACAAGTATTTGTTGAATTTCTCATGAGTTAAGGTTTAGTAGGAATCAGACTATTGATAAGATGAATCCAATGTCTCCAATACGGTTAAATAGGATGGCTTGTAGGGCAGCTGTATTTGCGTCTGTACGGCCGTACCATCATCCGATTAAGAGGAATGACATGATTCCTACTCCTTCTCACCCAATGAAAAGTTGGAATAGGTTGTTGGAGGTTACTAGGATTATCATTGTAATAAGGAATATAAGAAGGTATTTAAAGAATTTGTTTATTTGGGGGTCAGAATTTATGTATCATATTGAAAATTCTATAATAGATCATGTTACAAATAGTGCTACGGGTATAAATAGGGTTGAAAAGTAGTCTAGTTTAAGGCTTGTTGATAGGTTTAGAGTTTGGGTAGTAATTCAGTGTCAGTTTGTAATGGTTGAGTCTTGATTTGAGTATATGAATATGAGTGCTGGGATTAGGCTGATGAAAAAGGCATAGGAGATAGATGATTTTACTAGGCTTGGGAAATTAATTTTATTATGGTTGTTAATTAGAGATAATATGATTGGAAGGGTTAGGATAATTAATGAAGTTAGGGTTGTTGTTGATATTGTTGTGTTAATTACTTTTATTTGGAGTTGCACCAATTTTCTGGCTCCTAAGGCCAACGGATTACTACTATCCTTTAAAAGTTAAGAAAGCCGCGGTTTTATACGTGGGTGCATGATTTAGCAGTTCTTGCAATTCTTTCTTGGTAAATGAGAAGGTTAGGTCTTCTATTATTAGACTCACAATCTAATGTTTTGTTAAACTACATTTACAAAGTGTTGGCCCTAGAATGAGTTTGGGGTTGAGGGATAGTGATAGTAGGGGGAGAATGTGAAGTGATATTAGGGTATTTTCTCGTGTGAAAGAGGGTTTAATGTTGTTGTTGTGAAAAGTGTACTTGCCATGTTGGGTTATGGTGAATATGTATAGGGAATATAAAGCTGTGATGAGTGTGTTCAGGCCTGTAAGTACTATAGAAAGCTTTGATCACGCGAATGATGTAATTATAATTATTAGTTCACCGATAAGGTTGATTGATGGGGGAAGGGCTAGGTTAGTCAGGCTAGCTGCTAGTCATCATAGGGCTATTAGGGGGAGTAAGGTTTGTAGGCCTCGGGCTAGGATTATGGTTCGACTATGGGTGCGCTCGTAGTTTGAGTTAGCTAGACAGAATATTATGGATGATGTTAAACCGTGGGCGATTATTAGGGCTGTTGCTCCTATGAAGCTTCATGGGGTTTGGATTAGAATTGCTACGATTACTAGGGCTATGTGACTTACTGATGAATAAGCGATAAGTGATTTTAGGTCTGTTTGTCGTAAACAGATGGAGCTAGTTATGATTATTCCTCATAGGGATAAGGTTAGGAAAGGGTAAGATATAGAGTTTGTTAATGGGTTGAGGATAGTTGTGATGCGTATTATTCCATATCCACCTAGTTTTAGAAGAATGGCCGCTAGGACTATGGACCCTGCGATTGGGGCTTCTACATGGGCTTTAGGGAGTCATAGGTGAGTTCCATATAGAGGTATTTTTACTATGAAAGCTATTATGCATGCGATTCATGTGAGGTTATTTGATCATGAGTTGAGTGATATATTTTGGTTAAATAGGGGTAAGATATGAAGATTTAATGATCCTAAGAAGTTTTGGGTGTAAATTAGTGTGACTAGTAAGGGGAGTGAGCCTAGAAGTGTGTAGAATAGGAAATATAATCCGGCATTTAGGCGTTCCGTTTGATTCCCTCACCGAGTGATAATGATAAGGGTTGGGATTAGTGTAGCTTCGAATAAAATGTAGAATAGGATTAGTTCGGAGGCTGTGAATGTTGTGATTAGCAGTACCTGTAAGGAGATTAATATTGAGATGTACAGTTTTTTTCGTATTAAGGGTTCTTTATGTAGGTGATGTTGGCTTGCTATGATTATTAGTGGGAGTAATCATGTTGTTAGGATTAGTAATGGGGTGGACAAGGTGTCGGAGAAGTGTGTTGGGGAGAAGTTGAGGTAATTGATAGGTTGGTGGAGTAAGTGTAAGCTGATTGGGCTGATTATGAGGCTGTAGGCTGTGGTGCTGATTCATAGAGTTTTGTAGTGGGAGAGCCAGGTTACTGGGTAGAGTATGATAGTTGGGATTATAATTTTTAGCATTGTAAGAGGTTTAGATTTTGGATATAGTCTATGCCATAAGTATTTGATACTATCACTAAAAGAGCTAGACCTACGGCAGCTTCGCAGGCGGCGAATACTAATAGGATGATTGGAGCAATGTTGGATAGTGTAAAGTGTAGATTTAGGGTTGTTAGGCTAACCAAAATGAATATCGAGAGTATTATACCTTCTAGGCATAGAAGGGATGATATAAGGTGTGACCGATAAATCAACACCCCTATAAGGGCTGTGATGAAAGCTAGGATAATGTTAGTGGAGATTAAAGACATTATGGTAATTATGAGGGTTTTTCATAGTCTAATGAGTCGAAATCATTTGTTTTTGTTTAAACTAATTACCATACTCCTGTCACTCTAGGCCATTTTGTGTTCATTCGTATGCTAGTCCTATGGCCAAGATTAGGATTAGAAGAAGTGTTATACTTAATATAAGGTTTAATGTGTTGGTATGTAGGGCTCATGGAAGTGGTAGCAGAAGGGCAATTTCTAAGTCAAATAGGAGAAATGTAATGGCTACTAGGAAGAATTTTATGGAAAAGGGTAGGCGGGCAGAGTCTAGTGGGTCGAAGCCGCATTCATAAGGGCTGTGTTTTTCTGCATAGATATTTAGTTGGGGGAGTCAAAATGCTACTAGTACTAATATTAGGGCTAACATGGTATTGGTGGTTAGTGCAATTGCTGTATTTATTATTCTTTTTCGGTTATTTGCCAAATCTTATTGATTGGAAGTCAATTGTACTTATTATACTAAAAGAATATGAGCCTCATCAGTAAATAGAAACGTAGAGGAATAGTCAAACTACGTCTACGAAGTGTCAATATCATGCTGCAGCTTCGAATCCGAAGTGGTGGTTGGATGTAAAGTGGAAATTGAGTTGGCGGATAAGGCATGTAGATAAAAATGTTGATCCGATGATAACGTGAAGTCCGTGGAATCCTGTAGCTATAAAGAATGTTGAGCCGTATACCCCATCGGATATTGTAAATGAAGTTTCTAAATACTCTGATGCTTGTAAGAGTGTAAAATAAATGCCTAGGGCAATGGTAATAGATAGGGCTTGAATTGTGTTTTTTCGATTACCTTCTATCAGACTGTGGTGTGCTCAGGTGATTGAGACACCTGAGGCTAAAAGAACTGCTGTATTTAATAACGGCACATCTAATGGGTTTAGTGGGTTAATTCCTGTTGGTGGTCAACATCCCCCTAGTTCGGGGGTTGGGGCTAAGCTTGAGTGGTAGAATGATCAGAAAAATCCAGCAAAGAAAAATACTTCTGATACAATGAAAAGGATTATTCCGTAACGAAGTCCTTTTTGAACTATTGGGGTATGGTGACCTTGAAATGTGCCTTCTCGGATAATGTCTCGTCATCATTGAATTATTGTAAGGGTATTGGTAAGAAGGCCCAGGGTTAATAGGGTAGTGGAGTTAAAATGGAATCATATAATAAGACCAGATGTTATGAGTAGGGCTGAGATAGCTCCTGTTAGAGGTCATGGGCTTGGGTTTACTATGTGGTAGGTGTGGGTTTGGTGGGTCATTATGTATTATCGTGTAAGTACAGGCTAACTAATAATGTAAATACGTATGCTTGGATGAGAGCTACTGCGAGCTCTAAAATTGAGAGTATAATGAGGATAATAAACGTGATTGAAGCTGTGGTCACGCTGATTGATGAGAGGACTAGTGTGGCATTTCCAATTAAATGTATGAGGAGGTGCCCAGCTGTGATGTTGGCTGTCAATCGTACAGCTAGAGCTAAAGGTTGGATTATAAGACTGATGGTTTCAATGAGGACCAGCATAGGGATCAATGGGGGAGGGGTCCCTTGTGGTAGGAAATGGGCTAGGGTAGCTTTTGTTTTATGTCGGAAGCCTGTAATTACTGTGGCTGCTCATAGTGGAATAGCTATCCCAAGATTTATTGAAAGTTGGGTGGTTGGTGTAAATGTATGAGGTAGTAAACCTAAAAGGTTAGTTGATCCAATAAATATAATAAGTGAAATAAGTATTAGGGATCAGGTTTGTCCTTTTGTGTTATGAGTAGATATCAGTTGTTTTAAGGTTAGGAGAATGAGTCATTGTTGCATGGAGGTTACCCGGTTGCTAATTAGTCGTGTGGGGTTAGAGAATAATATTAGTGGGAACATAATGATAAAAATTACGATAGGCATGCCTATTATTGTAGGGGTAATGAATGGGGCAAATAGGTTTTGGTCCATTTTTTTTCTCAAGGGTTGGTTTGGTGGTAGGTTTTTGTGAATTTTTGAGTTGGATGGAGTGGGTATAGAAATTTAGATAGTTTTAATTGAAGTAATATAAATAGTGTTAGGGTCATGGATAAGATAGTTGTAAATCACGTTGATGTGTCTAGTTGTGGCATTCACTGTGGATAGTTTATTACTATCAATCTTTAACTTAAAAGGTTAATGCTATTAGTAGCTTCACAGTGATTTATAGAGTTTTAAGGAGCCACTCTTCAAAATATTTTAGTGGTACTAATTCAAGAACGATAGGTATAAAGCTGTGGTTAGCTCCACAGATTTCGGAGCACTGTCCGTAGTAGATTCCTGGTCGCGAGGTTATAATGGTTGCTTGGTTTAGACGTCCTGGGATTGCGTCTGTTTTGATTCCTAGAGCTGGAACTGTTCATGAGTGGAGAACATCTTCAGAGGAGATTAGTATTCGAATAGATATTTCTGTAGGTAATACAACTCGGTTATCTACTTCAAGTAGACGTAGGTCTCCCGGTTCTAGGTCAGGGGTTGGGACTATATAAGAGTCAAAGCATAGTTTATCATAATCTGTGTATTCGTAGCTTCAATATCATTGATGACCTATTGTTTTTAGGGTAAGGGAAGGGGTATTAATTTCATCTATTATATATAGAATTCGTAGGGATGGTAGGGCAATTAAAATTAGGATAACGGCAGGCAGGATAGTTCATACTGTTTCTACTTCTTGCGCATCCATAGTGCTTGTATGGGTAAGTTCGGTTGATAGTATAAGGGAGATAATATATAGGACCAGAGAGCTGATTATAAATACAATTATGAGAGTGTGGTCATGAAAGTATAGAAGTTCTTCTATAATAGGTGAGGCGGCGTCTTGGAATCCGAATTGTACTGGATGGGCCATAAAGATATATAGGGGTTTAGCCTATAATTTAACTTTGACAAAGTTATGTAATAGTTTTACTAATATCTTATATGTAAAAAGAAAGTCATATAGGTTATGGAGTTGGCTTGAAACTAGTTCTAGGGGGTTCGATTCCCCCCTTTCTTGTTTAGGCTTTTACGTATGTTGGTTCTTCAAACGTGTGGTAAGGTGGGGGACACCCGTGAAGTCACTCTAGATTAGTGTTAGTTAATTCTACTATAAGTACTTCCCGCTTTGAGGCGAAAGCTTCTCAAACCATGAAGATTATTAGTATTACTGCTGTAAGAGAGATGAAAGATCCGATTGATGAGATAGAGTTTCATATTGTGTATGCATCAGGGTAGTCGGAATAACGACGTGGTATACCTGATAGGCCTAGGAAGTGTTGTGGAAAAAAAGTTAAGTTTACTCCTACAAATATAATAGTGAAGTGGATTTTGGCTCAAGTCTGATCTAAAGTATAGCCAGAGAATAGTGGGAATCAGTGTACAAAGCCTCCTATGATAGCAAATACTGCCCCCATTGATAGTACATAGTGAAAATGTGCTACTACATAGTATGTGTCGTGTAGGACAATATCTAGTGAAGAATTAGATAGTACAATTCCTGTTAATCCTCCTACTGTAAACAAGAAGATGAACCCCAGTGCTCATAATATAGCTGGTGATCATTTAATATTGCCTCCGTGTAAGGTGGCCAGTCAACTGAATACTTTTACTCCAGTAGGAATAGCAATAATTATTGTAGCGGATGTAAAGTATGCTCGGGTGTCTACGTCTATGCCGACCGTAAATATATGGTGAGCTCATACAATAAAGCCAAGGAAACCAATAGATATCATAGCTCAAACTATTCCTATATACCCGAATGGCTCTTTTTTGCCAGAGTAGAAAGATACAATATGTGAAATCATACCAAATCCTGGTAAGATTAAAATATATACTTCTGGGTGTCCGAAGAATCAGAATAGATGTTGATAGAGGATTGGGTCTCCTCCTCCCGCAGGGTCAAAGAATGTAGTGTTTAGGTTGCGGTCAGTTAATAGCATAGTAATACCAGCTGCTAAGACAGGTAGAGATAGTAATAGTAGGACTGCTGTGATTATTACTGATCATACAAACAGTGGAGTTTGATATTGGGACATGGCTGGTGGTTTTATGTTAATAATAGTTGTAATGAAGTTAATAGCGCCTAGGATTGATGATACTCCTGCAAGGTGAAGCGAGAAAATAGTGAGGTCGACTGAGGCTCCAGCGTGGGCTAGGTTTCCTGCCAGTGGGGGATATACGGTTCATCCTGTTCCAGCTCCTGATTCAACTATGGATGAGGCTAAGAGTAGGAGAAAAGATGGGGGCAGAAGTCAGAAGCTTATGTTATTTATTCGGGGAAAGGCTATATCAGGAGCACCAATTATAAGAGGGATTAATCAGTTACCAAACCCTCCGATTATGATGGGTATAACTATAAAGAAGATTATGACAAAAGCATGGGCTGTGACAATGACATTGTAGATTTGATCATCTCCTAGAAGAGTCCCTGGCTGGCCTAATTCTGCTCGGATTAGAAGGCTAAGGGCTGTTCCTACCATGCCTGCTCAGGCACCGAACACCAAGTATAGGGTGCCAATATCTTTGTGGTTTGTTGAATAAAGCCAGCGATTTACGAACATAGGTAGAATGGCTGAGTATAAGCATTAGACTGTAAATCTAAAGACAGGGGTTTAATCTCCTTTTTACCAGGCCTCGAGGTGATTAATCATATTGAATTGCAAATTCAAAGGAGCAGCTTCAATTCTGCCGGGGCTTCTCCCGCCTTTTTTTTCTTGGCGGCGGGAGAAGTAGATTGAAGCCAGTTGATTAGGGTTTTTAGCTGTTAACTAAAGTTTCGTGGGGTTGGATCCCACCAGTCTAGTAAGGATTTAGCTTAATTAAAGTGATTGATTTGCGTTCAGTAGATGTAGGATAAGTCTTGCAGTCCTTAAAGGTTGGCAGAGACTAAACACAGCTGTTTGCTTAGGGCTTTGAAGGCTCTTGGTCTAGTTGTAACCTAAGTCTCTAATTCAAGATTGAGATTATAGGTGATAGTGGGAGTAGTATGGATGATAGTGTGATAAGTGAGGCTGTTATGGTATGTGGTTTGGGTGTGTTTAATTGTCATTTTAATTTTAAATTATTGGATGTTGGGAATATGGTTAGGGATGAGGAGTAGACTAGTCGTATGTAGAAGAATAGATTTAATAGGGATATGATAGCTATTATTGTAGGTAGGATGATGTTATAGTTTTTGGATAATTCTTGAATAATAATTCATTTTGGGATAAATCCGGAAAGCGGGGGAAGTCCTCCTAGTGATAGGAGGGTTATTAGAAATGTTGAGATGAGTATGGGTGTTTTGTTTCATAGATGTGATATGGTGAGTGTGGTAGTGCTGGAGTTTGAAAGTAATATAATAAATATGGATATTGTTAGTATTAGGTAAATTAGGAGGTTTAGTATGGTTGTGGGTGGATTGAATGTAAGGATGGCGATTATTCATCCTATATGGGAAATGGAGGAGAATGCTAAGATTTTTCGTAATTGTGTTTGGTTTAGACCTCCTCAACCTCCGATGATAATTGATATTATGGCGATTGATAGTGTGATGTTTGGATTTATTGATTGGTTTATTTGCAGTAGAATAGAGAAGGGGGCTAGTTTTTGTCATGTTAGTAAGATTATACCTGATATAAGTGATACTCCTTGGGTTACTTCAGGTATTCAAAAGTGGAATGGGGCTATACCTAATTTAATGGCTAGTGCTAGTAGGATTATTAGGGAGGTTAGTGGGTGAGAAGTTTTTGTTATTGTTCATTGTCCCGAATGTATTATGTTGATAATAATTGCTATTATTAAGATTATTGATGCTGTGGCTTGTGTTAAAAAGTATTTTGTTGCGGCTTCCGTGGAGCGTGGCATTGCTTTTTGGATGAGAATAGGGGTGATGGCAAGTATGTTCATCTCTAGTCCTACTCATGTTATAAGTCAGTGAGAGCTGATTATTGTTAGGATAGTTCCAGTGAATAAGGTGTAGATGATTAATAATAGGATTGGTGGATTAATTAGTATGGGAAGGATGTGAACCAACATTTTCGGGGTATGGGCCCGATAGCTTATTTAGCTGACCTTACTTTTGTAGGACTTGGTGTATCAGGTAGCACGAAGGATTTTGAATTCTTAGGAGTAGGTTCGATTCCTAGGGTCCTAGAAATAAGAGGGCTCTCACCTCTATGACTTACTCTATCAAAGTAATTCTTTTGTCAGACATATTTCTATGTTTGTGGGGGAATATTAGCTAGGAAGATTGGTATAGCGGCGTGTCATATACATATGGCTAGTGTTAGGGGAAGAAAATTTTTTCATAGTAGATGTATGAGTTGGTCGTAGCGGAATCGTGGGTAGGATGCTCGTACTCACAGGAAGGCTGTTGTTAGTAAGAGTGTTTTTAAGGTGAAGCTGGTTGAGAATAGTTCCGTGGAGTGTATGTTATGGATTGCGCTTATGAAGATTGTAGCAGTTAGGGCATTTATTATGATGATATTGGTGTATTCGGCTATGAAGAATAGGGCAAATGGGCCTGCAGCATATTCTACATTAAATCCGGAGACGAGTTCGGATTCTCCTTCTGTCAGGTCGAATGGAGCTCGGTTTGTTTCTGCTAGTGTAGAGATAAATCATATTATTGCTAGGGGTCATGATGGAATAAGTAGTCATAAATGTTCTTGAGTTTTAATTAAGGTTGATAATGTGAATGATCCGCTTATTATAAGAATGGATAATAGGATGATGGCTAGGGTTACTTCATATGAAATAGTTTGGGCTACGGCTCGTAGTGCTCCGATTAATGCGTATTTTGAGTTTGATGCTCATCCTGATCATAAAATTGAGTAGACAGCTAAACTTGATGTGGCTAGGATAAATAGGATGCCTAAGTTGATATTGATCAAGGGATGTGGGATTGGTAGTGGTGTTCATATGATGAGGGCAATAGATAGGGCTAGGGTTGGGGCGATTATGTAAAGTAGTGTGGAAGATGTTAGAGGTTTTAGGGGTTCTTTAATAAATAGTTTTATTGCGTCAGCAAATGGTTGTAATAATCCATTAGGGCCAACAATGTTGGGCCCTTTACGGAGTTGTATATAGCCTAGGGTTTTTCGTTCTAGTAAAGTAAGAAATGCTATAGCTAGAATAATTGGGATAATGAGTAGGAGGAGATTTAATATGAACATGTATTAAGAAGAGGAGTTGAACCTCTGATTATAAAGTTTTAAGTTTTATGCAATTACCGGGCTCTGCCATCTTAATTAACCCTGTTCTCGGGCAGGGTAATTGTTGAAGTGTACTAGATTTAGATTATATCATCTATTGGGTTGAGAGCTCTATTGTTTAGTTGGCTCTATTTCTCTTGTCCTTTCGTACTGGGAGAAATGTTAATAGATAGAAACCGACCTGGATTTCTCCGGTCTGAACTCAGATCACGTAGGACTTTAATCGTTGAACAAACGAACCATTAATAGCGGTTACACCATTGGGATGTCCTGATCCAACATCGAGGTCGTAAACCCTGTTGTCGATATGGACTCTTGAACAGGATTGCGCTGTTATCCCTAGGGTAACTTGTTCCGTTGATCAAGTTTTTGGGTCAATGATTATATGATACGTGTTATGTATCTTGCTTTGACTGGTTGTGTCTATGTTTAAAATATTCGGAGGTTTTTTTATGCCCGAGGTCACCCCACCAAAATTGTTCACTCATAAATTAGGTGTGTTGTAGCCCTGTTGTGGGATTTGGTATGTAATGTGAGTGTTAAATTTAAGCTCCATAGGGTCTTCTCGTCTTATTTGTTTATCTTCGCCTCTTCACGAAGAGGTCAATTTCACTGATTGTAAGTAAGAGACAGTTAAACCCTCGTGTGGCCATTCATTCAAGTCCTCAATTAAGGAACAAGTGATTATGCTACCTTTGCACGGTCAGGATACCGCGGCCGTTAAACGCTAGTCACTGGGCAGGCAGTGCCTCTAATACTTTTTATGCTAGAGGTGATGTTTTTGGTAAACAGGCGGGGTTTGTTTTTGCCGAGTTCCTTTTACTTATTTTAATCTTTCCCTTATTGCGCACGCCTGTGTTGGGTTAACAGATTATTTGGTATTAGTAATTTTTTGTGGGTTGAAATACCTGTTGGTTAATTATCAGTGGGCATCCGATCTGATATAGGTCTGTGCGGGGGAGAATGTTATTCTTGTTACTCATATTAACATTATTTCATCTATTTACTAATAGATTAGTCCAGTGTTTTTATTAGGAGGTGGTTATAAGTTTTGGTATTTGTAGGTTGTGTTGAGTGTTGAGCTTTAACGCTTTCTTAATTGGTGGCTGCTTTTAGGCCAACTATGGGTGGGTAATTTATTACTCTCTATAAAAGGTTGTATCCTTTGTTCAATGGGCTGTACCTCTTTGAACTAGCGGTTAAACTTGTGTTAGGATTATTAATTCTTTAGACAAGTTTAGGGCTGAACTCATATTCTGTTCTGGACAACCAGCTATCACCAGGCTCGGTAGGCTTTTCACCTCTACCTATAGGTCTTCTCACTATTTTGCTACATAGAAGAGTTTGTTCATTTACTGCCCGTAGGTAGCTCGTCTGGTTTCGGGGTTTTTAGCTGTAGTTCTCTTTGTAAAATTTTTCTAGTTAAATCATTATGCAAAAGGTAAAAGTTTTAATCTTTGCTTTTTTTTACTTTTGTGGGTTCTTTCATCTTTCCCTTACGGTACTGCTTCTATAGCGCCTTTATATATTTTCTATCTCCTATACTTATATTGGTTTAGGTAAATGTTTTAGTTTATTGAAAATTGGTAGTTTGTTGGAGTTGGTTAGGGCTAGTTGTGGTAAGTTCAAAGTGGTCATTAGTTTGAAATCTTCCGGGCGTAGGCCGGATGCTTTTATTTTAAGCTACACTTTGATGATTCCAAGCACACTTTCCAGTATGCTTACCTTGTTACGACTTATCTCCTCTGGTAATTTAATTAGGTGAATTATTTATATTTCTGTTAAAATTAGTTTGAGGAGGGTGACGGGCGGTGTGTGCGTGCTTCATTGCCCTATTCAATTAAGCTCTCTATTCTTAATTTACTTCTAAATCCGCCTTTGCCTTTATATTTCATTAGAGGTGGCGTTTGTTTTCTGTATAAGCAGAAAATGTAGCCCATTTCTTCCCACTTCATAGGCTACACCTTGACCTAACGTTTTAATGTATTATTCTCTTGCTTACTTTTGGTCCTTGATAGGGTTTGCTGAAGATGGCGGTATATAGGCTGTATTAGCAAGAAGTGGTGAGGTTTATCGGGGTTTATCGATTATAGAACAGGCTCCTCTAGGGGGGTGTAAAGCACCGCCAAGTCCTTTGAGTTTTAAGCTGTTGCTTGTAGTACTCTGGCGAGTAGTCTTGTTAACATACTACCTAAGTTTATGGTTAAGCATAGTGGGGTATCTAATCCCAGTTTGGGTCTTAACTGTCGTGTATTCAGAAATTTAAAGTCACTTTCGTTGTTTGTTTTTGTTCTAACTGGGGCTTTTTACAGCTTAGTTAGGGCTTAACTTTAGTGGGAGGTGGTAATTCTAAAACACTCTTTACGCCGTTTGTTATTAACTTGGGTTAATCGTATGACCGCGGTGGCTGGCACGAAATTTACCAACCCTTATAGGTAAATTAGTATGACTAGGTCAAACTTTCGTTCATTGCCTAATTTTTATCACTGCTGTTACCCGTGGGGGTGTGGCTTAGCAAGGTGTTGTGAGCTACATTTGTATTAGTGAGTGAGCTTGATACCTGCTCCTTTTGGTCAGTGTGGCCTAGAGGGCATTTTCACGGGAGTGCGGTAACTTGCATGTGTAAATTTACTAGCAGCTAATAAGAAGGCTGGGACCAAACCTGTGTGTTTATGGAGCTTGAATAGCTCGTCTAAGCATTTTCAGTGCTTTGCTTTAAAATTTAAGCTACATTAAC